GAAAATATATTTATACAATAAATTTGGGTAGGTCACTAATGGAGTTTCCTATCCACGATTCTGTTATTTACTGGAATAATTTGTTTTGACTCGATTAATATATAGGAATATAGGATGAATCTCCGGATGGGTAGAAATAGAAAGCGATTTTCAATGCTTTGCTTATGTACAACTGCAAAGTAAGAAACATTATAATTGGATTAGGTAGATAATTTTTCAGTCATTCATTGAATGATAAATCACTACAAGTGACGGAGATACGCGATTTAAATAACGGAAAATCCAATATTTTAAAATTGTATCTAGAATGACTGGAAAAGTGGAAACAAGGCCAGATATAATTTGATCATTATGAACAAATCCAAAATCCTTGTAGACAAAGCCAATCATCAGTTCCCAACCATGGGGCGAATGAAATCCGATACATAAATCAGTTAATAAAAGAAGAGAAAAAGCTTTTATTGTGTCACTTAAGTTATATAGGAATTCTTGAGCCCAAGAGTTAAGAATAACGAGTTCTTTATTACCCAAAATAGAATAACCACTTAGAATAATGAAACATATTATATTTGTCGAGAAGTGCAAAATCGTATGAATACGACCCTCGTTGTGTATCTTGATTAATTGGATTGTTTCTTTGTGAATTCCTATACGAAGGTTTTGTAGATGTGTCTCCGAGTATTCCTTGATCATTTCCTCTAAGAAGAGGAGTTCCTCTAATTCTATGAATTTTTCTAGAATACTCTTTTCTTCAAGATCATTCAAAAAAGTTTCGGATTGCCTAGTGTTCCACCAATTAGTAACCCAGGATTCCAGACTTTTTTGAAAGGAGAGAGAAATCCACCAGGGCAAAAATACTATAGATGCAAGATATAAAAGAGGAGTGAATGCTTTCTTTTTTGCCATTTTTTCATCTGTGAATTGTTAATGAACCCATCTCATTCGTCGACTCTATGTAATCTAATATTTCTCTCACGCATCAGTTCTATTATCTATTACAAGTTATCAAACCTATGAATCTATTCACTCTTTTTTATTTGTGATTTCGTGGTTAGGCCTTGAATCTAGAAAAGAATACGGAAAAAGATGAAAAATTCGAATGAATATATATGATATGAATAATATGAATAAATAATATAATAAAAATTGTTTCCCTATATCTCAATCAGTCAAATTCGAAGCATATATCTCTTTTCGATGAACGCCCGGAAAAACCACTTTAAATAATGAATATGAATAGTATTCAGATTTTGAGACAAAAGAACTCCTTTTCTATCATTCTCCTTTTCTATCATTATATAAAAAAAACCTCTAATATTTCGAAAAAATTTAATTGACTATGAGTAGTCATCGATAGAATAATTGAGGTAATTTTCTGAAAAATATTGTGAAAAATGAGTGACAAAAAACGACATAAAAAAATTGGCTACATTATAAGAGATCCAAATTTTTCGTCATTAAGGAGCACAAAAAGTCTAAAAAGAAGCTTCAAAAAAATTACAAGATATGATCTATCTGAATCTAAAGTTTCAATTCCAACAACTAAAAAGGGGGAATTTCCTTATTTCGAAATGGTTGATTATGAGATTTTCTTTTTTTCTTATTTTTTTTTTTAATATATAATTGAGTCGTGTATGTGTATATTTCGATACATATAAAAGATCCCCCAAAAAGGTTTTTTTATACTTGTTCCATATATGTCTGCTTTGACTCGAATGAATGTTCTGAAGAAACCTGAATTAAGTTATGTTATAGAAAAAGAGGATTCTTGCTTTTTTGCCCTCCCGCGAGAAAGCATTAATTTCTCAGCTGATTTCTTAAAATACTTCAATAGGTACACGCAAGAAATAAGCCAATTCAGCAGCTTTTTGTTCCATTTCCCGTGGAGTAAAATTCTCATCAGTACGAGTCAATGGAATGGCTCCCTGGCCTCTGATATCCATATAAAGGACACGACGAGCATAAATACCCTCTTTAACTTCTATTCTGACGGACTGAATATCTTTTATAAGAAATCGGAGAAAGACCCGACGATTTTTTCCAGGGAATCCCCAACGAAAGATACACACTATTCCGTCTTTTCTATCAAATCGATCATAACCACTACCTACATTCCACGAAATTGTGCACCACAAATAGGAGCTAATAAAAAGACCCGCGATCCCATAGAAAGACATCACAATCCCTTGTGGAAAAAAAACTATTTGCTGAGACGGAAATAAAGATATCAAATTTCTACCAAGATAACTCGAGGTTCCAACCAACAAGAATCCTAATGAACCTAAAAAAAGGATAAAAGCCCAGCAGAAATTACTTGTTTTTCGAGCCCCCGTTATAGGTTCTATCCATATATGTTCTGATCGACAACTCATACTTGATCCGGTTGCTTTTTTTGGAATTGAGAGAATACCCCAAATGAATTTGCCGTTTATTTCCGAAGTAACTCGCATCAACTAGCACTAGTTTGATGTGAACCTTTAGGAGTAATTCATTAAATTGGTTAGATCTAAACTAATAACACACCCTTCGTATGACTCACTAAAGATAGCCACATGTATATAGATAGACCAACTTTACAGTTCAGCTATTCGCCGATTCGGGTCTATTTGAAACTAGCTAATAGCATTTTGGGGAGATTTCGACGGAAGCCTCTTATACCATATTTAGCTAAATGGATATCTTTGTTATGATACAAGCGTCAGTTTTGAAAAAAAAAGATAATATTTTGCGCCCTCGGCTCTAAACAATCTTGTTTTTTTGAACATGAAGAAATAAAGAAGCCATTGCGATTGCCGGAAATACTAGACCTACTAAAGGGACCAAAACAGAGGGAAAATTAAGAGTTGTCATAGAATGGGCACCTCGATTTACTATTTGTACCTGTTATTATTATTTAGATTTTATTTTATATTTATAATATTATTTATAATATAAAGATATCTTATCTTATTATTATTATAAAATATATATTATATAATAATAATAATCTTACTTATATCTTATATATATTTAATTTATTTATTATTTATTATACTTATATCTTATCTTATCTTACTTATATATATAATATAGTATTTATTTATATTATATTTATAATAATAATAATTTGACTTGATTATAATTTGATAATTATAAATTATTACTACTTAAAATTTTTATTAATATCTATATCTATTAAGAATTAATTAAAAATAATATAAGTATCTACTATCTAAGTCTAAGTGAGTATATAATGTAGTTTTTCATCTTTCTACATGAAAAATTTGAGAGGATATGGATGAGATATTATTTTCTTCATTTTTTGCTCTTGTCTTCAAATTTCATTCACTAAGCAAAAAGTTTTTTTTAATGAATTAGATTCTATTTATATTGATTCAAGGGTTTGTTAGAATCCCATCCAGCAGGGATTCTTAGTCAAAATAGGATTATCGTACGCTATAGAAAGATAAAAAATTCTATACTATATTTTCTAGATTTTAATTTAATTATATATGACGAGAAGAAGATTTTTTTATTTGCCTAATTTCACGAAAAAAAGAATTTCATCTTTTATCTTGTTAATAGAGACTTCTTGATCAATAATCAGGAATATAGAAAAAGGATCAGATTTCCGATTTTATGTGACTTTTGATTCGTTATCCAATTAGATCTTATGTCAACAAAGAAAACCCATTCGTCTCAATTTCACTTGTATTCCGATAAACGAATTACTTGTTTGCTCAAAATAATGGACTTAATGTTCTAATTTTGATTCAAAGGAAAGAAAGTGTGGAGTTGAAATAACTCACTCAGAACGCCTTTTAAAGGATTACGTGGTACGATTAGATCGAATAAACCCTTCTGGAATAAATACTCAGACGCTTGTGAACCTTCGGGTACTGTTTTATTCAATGTTTGTTCAATTACTCTTTTACCCGCAAAGGCAATGTAGGCATTGGGTTCAGCAATAATGATATCCCCCAACATACCAAAACTGGCTGTCACCCCACCAGTAGTAGGAGATGTAAGGATTGGTACATAGAATAACTTTTTATTTGATTGATAATCATATAAAGCAGAAGATATTTTAGCCATTTGCATCAAGCTCAAACTTCCTTCTTGCATACGTGCCCCTCCGGAAGCACACACTATAATAAGAGGTAGAAATTCTTTAGTAGCATATTCAATCAAACGGGTAATTTTCTCCCCGACTACGGATCCCATACTACCCCCCATAAACTGAAAATCCATAACCCCTATTGCTACGGAAATACCGTTTAATTGCCCTATGCCTGTTTGAACAGCCTCGGTTAATCCTGTCTTTCTTTGATAAGAATCGATACGATTTTTATAAGGCTCCTCCTCCGAATGAAATTGAATGGGATCCAGAGAAACCATGTCTTCATCCATAGGTTCCCAAGTACCCCGATCGATCGAAAGTTCGATTCTATCAGAACTACTCATTTTCAAATGATATCCACATTGTTCACAAAGATTCATTTTTGATTTAAAAAATTTCTTATAATTTAATCCATAACAATTTTCGCATTGAACCCACAAATGCTTGTATTTTTGAGTTACATCCAGATTTGTAGAACTTTGTCGTATACTCCTTCCGGCTTTTTTACTACTATTTCCACTTTTACCACAAATGGAACTAGAAATGTAATTGTTACTGGAATTGTCACTACCACTTACAATGTAACTATCAATACAGATTTGAGACTGAAGATAACTATCAATGCAACTATTTATGTGATTATTCCAAGTATACTGAGTATCATCCATGTAATGATCGTGGTCGGGATTCTTACTCTTAGATCCATTATTCAGATAACTAGAATTCCGATAAAAAGAACTTTCTAGTTCACTACAAGGATGATCATTATCAATCTCAAAAATATGATTTTCAATATCAAAATATATAGAATAACTGTCCCCGTTACTATCTTTAACTAAAAAAGTATCATCAGAGATAAAATTCCGAATGTCCTTGACGCCAAAAAAAAGATCAACATTAC